TGGTTACTTCTTAAACGGTGAGGTCTTCTCTATACACCGGAGCCTTTACTTCGGTTATTTAATATTTCATCAATGTTATTGGTAACTTGTATAGTTCGCATCACATTCTTTGGCTCTACTCATGAATTATCCAGTAACAGGTCTTTCACAATAAGACCCGCCTATACAGTAACGGTATTGAATTATGAAATTTCGCTGGGTAGCTGACCCTCGTAGTCCGTTCTTGACCGAGCGAGAACTTCATTTTTATGTTTTTTTTTTTGAATTTCAATAAGATTTCCTCCGCTTAATGGATAACGATTTGCTACCAATGGAGAATTGTTTCTCATCTTAAATTCAGGTGATTGGATTTGCACCGGTGGAAACCATAAATTTTATACACAATAGAGGGATCGAGTGGCTTATTTTTAGATAGTAAGTAGATAGTAAATGGAGTTCCTTCTTCCATTCGATCCCGTTCACTGGACTAATCATTCATACTGGAAGCGGTTTCTTGCTTTTTTGTATCAGCTCATGATCTAAACGGGTCGCACATACACCCTAGTACATGTTCCTCGACGCTGAGGGCATCCCCCAAGAGCGGGGGATTTCGTGACATTTCGAATGGGCTGTCTTGTATTTCTAATAAGTTGTTTAATGGTTGGCATGTTGAATATATACATAATGGGCTGGTTTAGATTGATCCTAACCGGATGATTATGAATTTTTTTATTTAATAGTTAAACTCGGAGATAAAATATCACATCACGGATTTTCACAAAATCCATTTTTTTTTCATTCAACTGCTACAAGATCAACAATTCCATAAGCTTGGGCTTCTGTTGCTGACATAAAAACGTCTCTTTCCATGTCTTCAGATACAACCCATAAAGGTTTGCCCGTCCTTTGTACATAAACCCTTGTGAGGGTTTCGCGTAGTTTAAGCAGTTCTTCCGCTTCCAGGATAAATTCTCCCGTCTGCGCTTCATAAAAGGAACTCGCGGGTTGATGGATCATTACCCTGATGATAGAAGGTTTCTCTATCTGATGTGATGAAAGGAATAGAAAAGGAAGATCAAGAATAATAGGAAAAAAAGATAGAATTGAACAACCGTACGGGCATCATCTTTTGTGCATTGCATACGGCTATACAATAAAATTGACCCTTACTTTCCAGATAAAAATAGAATATATCAGCCCCAGTAGGGTAAATGGTCAAATTGCCACCCTTCCTTTTGGAGGAGTTCAAAAATACTATGATGGCTCCGTTGCTTTTCTATTTGAAAATGGATTTTTTTTCTTTGATTCAGCAATCCCAAAGTTTCTTTTTGATCCAACCAAAAAGGGAAAAATTTGGTTTTTTTGCACTCTTTTTTTATAACTTCAAAATTGTTAAGAGACTTTCGGTGTGAAAACAACCAAGTTTGTAACGCTGAATTGGACTTCCGATAGATAAGAGAAAATCGGAAATATCTTTTATCTCATACTACTCTCTCGATACATAATCGAATCTTTTCAAAAAAAACAATGCAAAAATTTTTCATATCGAATTCGAAGTGCCATGCTATTATTACTTAATATTCATATGGCGAAGGCATAGTTTTACTTTTTCTCTCAAATAAAAAACCCCATTGGCGCCAAGCGTGAGGGAATGCTAGACGTTTGGTAATTTCTCCTCCAACCAGGATAAAAGATCCCATTGACGCGGCTAATCCCATGCATATTGTATGGACCTCTGGTCGCACAAATTGCATAGTATCATAAATAGCGACTCCGGGTATTACCCATCCGCCAGGAGAGTTTATAAACAAATACAGATCTTTGGTATCATCCTCGATACTGAGATATACCATAAGACCAATAAGTTGATTCGAGATCTCGCTATCAACTTCTTGGCCTAAAAAAAGTAATCTTTCTCGATAAAGTCGGTTGAGTAGGGCAAAATTGTATCCCTTAGGAACCGTACATGCATCTTTTGGTGCATACGGTTCAAAAAAAAATAGCGAAAAAAAAAAAAGAATCAATGTATAGATTAAGGGCTTTTTCTTCGATTTTTCAATAAAGACGAATTTTTTTTCTTCTTTATTATATAATAGAAAAACTTATCGAATTCACTTTTCATTGATGTATTGTTTCATCGAGATTCAATCCAAATCACGACGGTCTTTTCTTGTTCCTGAATGGGCCTCTTTCATCTTTTTAGGTTTATGCTCTACTCCGGGTAAAGATTCACCCCGTTTTGATTTGCACATATAGGACAAATCTTCTCACCACCATTTCTTTTTGGTATGACTTTCCAAATAACAAACAGGAATCATTTAGGATACACGTAGTAATCCTAGATATATTACCAATTGGGTTTTTTCTAAACGGAGCCTGGATACTTCATTTTTTTAGTCCAATCAAAGTCAACCATAAATTATTCGAATTGATAATAGTACTATGAACTCCTCCAAACAATGCATCTAATTGCACTTCACGCTCCAATTTATGGATGATTCCATTTCGACTTCTTGGGCGAAACAGAGGATATCTCGATCGGGGGAGAGAACGGGGAAATCCCATATGACCCAATATATCTCACAAGTCGCACTATACGTCAACCCAAGATGCATCTTCCTCTCCAGGACTTCGGAAAGGTACTTTTGGAACACCAATAGGCATAAATTGAAAGAAAAAAGAACGAAATCCTATATTTCACTTTGATGTGGAAACGTAATAATGTGGTTTTATTGTCTTTAGAATATTGTCTTTATCATATTTTTTTTATCCATAGATTAGCAAAATTCAGAAAGAAAAAAAAAGAAAGGAAATTTTTTACGAGCAGGCCCTTCGAATGATAAACGCATTTACTCATAGAAAGTGGTATCAATCCACCATTGCGTATTGGTGCTTATCGAGTATAGAATAAATCTGCTTCTCTTTGTTCTTACGAACAGAATTCTTCCATTATTTGGAACACAATAGAATATAGAATAAACAACCCTTGTTAGGAAATAATCCACTGAACAGGGGAAGTCCGCAGCATAGTCATAGTATATTCCAATGCAATAAAGTTACGTAGTGTTTATTTTTCTTTGATAAAGGGGTATTTTCCATGGGTTTGCCTTGGTATCGTGTTCATACCGTTGTATTGAATGATCCCGGCCGATTGCTTTCCGTTCATATAATGCATACAGCTCTGGTTGCTGGTTGGGCGGGTTCGATGGCTCTCTATGAATTAGCAGTTTTTGATCCTTCTGACCCCGTTCTTGATCCAATGTGGAGACAAGGTATGTTCGTTATACCCTTCATGACTCGTTTAGGAATAACCAATTCGTGGGGGGGTTGGAGTATCACAGGAGGGACTGTAACGAATACAGGGGTTTGGAGTTACGAAGGTGTAGCTGGGGCACATATTTTATTTTCTGGCTTATGCTTTTTGGCAGCTATCTGGCATTGGGTCTATTGGGATCTAGAAATATTTTCTGATGAACGTACAGGAAAACCTTCTTTGGATTTGCCCAAGATCTTTGGAATTCATTTATTTCTCTCCGGGGTGGCTTGCTTTGGTTTTGGTGCATTTCATGTAACAGGCCTGTATGGTCCTGGAATATGGGTGTCTGATCCTTACGGACTAACGGGAAAAGTACAACCTGTAAATCCGGCGTGGGGCGTGGAGGGTTTTGATCCTTTTGTTCCGGGAGGAATAGCTTCTCATCATATTGCAGCCGGTACATTGGGCATATTAGCGGGTCTATTCCATCTTAGCGTTCGACCGCCACAACGTCTATACAAAGGATTACGTATGGGAAATATTGAAACCGTACTCTCCAGTAGTATCGCGGCTGTCTTTTTTGCAGCTTTTGTAGTTGCTGGAACTATGTGGTATGGTTCAGCAACTACCCCCATCGAATTATTTGGTCCCACTCGTTATCAATGGGATCAGGGTTACTTCCAGCAAGAGATATATCGAAGAGTTAGCGCCGGGCTAGCAGAAAATCAAAGTTTATCAGAAGCCTGGTCTAAAATTCCTGAAAAATTGGCTTTTTATGATTATATCGGCAATAATCCGGCAAAAGGAGGATTATTCAGGGCAGGCTCAATGGATAGCGGAGATGGAATAGCGGTTGGGTGGTTAGGACACCCTATCTTTAGAGATAAAGAAGGACGTGAGCTTTTTGTACGGCGTATGCCCACTTTTTTTGAAACATTCCCGGTCGTTTTGGTAGACGGCGACGGAATTGTTAGAGCGGATGTTCCTTTTAGAAGGGCAGAATCTAAGTATAGTGTTGAACAAGTAGGTGTAACCGTTGAGTTCTATGGCGGCGAACTCAATGGAGTCAGTTATAGTGATCCTGCTACTGTGAAAAAATATGCTAGACGCGCCCAATTGGGTGAAATTTTTGAATTAGATCGTGCGACTTTGAAATCCGATGGTGTTTTTCGTAGCAGTCCAAGGGGTTGGTTTACTTTTGGGCATGCTTCGTTTGCCTTACTCTTCTTTTTCGGACACATTTGGCATGGTGCTAGAACCTTGTTCAGAGATGTTTTTGCTGGTATTGACCCAGATTTGGATGCTCAAGTAGAGTTTGGAGCATTCCAAAAACTTGGGGATCCAACTACAAGAAGACAGGCAGTCTGATCCAAGACCCCTTTGGTATCTTTCATCTCTATTTTCTTTTTTGAGGGAATTTTACATCGAGTACCGGAGTGAATTTGAATCACCGCCTTTTTTGATTCTTGCTTTTTTTGAGATGATTCCCAAAAATAAAATGAAAAAAAAGAAAAAACAAACAGGTAGGAAAGCTATAATTGTAAACCACGATCAAATTTATGGAAGCATTGGTTTATACATTCCTTTTAGTCTCGACTCTAGGGATAATTTTTTTCGCTATTTTTTTTCGAGAACCACCTAAAGTTCCAACTAAAAAGTAAAAAGATAAAATAATTTTTCATTATCTCAATTGAAGTAATGAGCCTCCCAATATTGGAAGGCTCATTACTTCAACTAGTCCCCGTGTTCCTCGAATGGATCTCTT